AATGTGTTCGCTCAAGAAAGACTCCAGAAGATATTGATCGTAAATAAGAAGACTGTTTACGAAGAAACAGGAATATATATTCGCATTCATATACATAAGAATTATGTAGGAACCAAAAGAATCTTTTCTTTCTTTTTGAAAATACGTAAATGGATTTCTTTGAAGTAAAGAGACTATTCAAATTATGATATTCGTGGAAAAACAATCGCAATAAATGCAAAGAAGGAACATCTTTGATCCAACATTGAAGGATTTGAACCAAGATCTCCAGATGGATGGGATGGGGTATTAGTAGATCTGACACATAATTTAAATGCGATAATTTATCCTCTAAAAAGGGAAATATTGAATGAATAGATCGTAAATTCTGAGATCTTGGTATTCTTTTTTCTTCAAGGGAAGATACTAATTGCGACGAGAATGGAATTTCCAGAATGACTCCAAAACCTTCTGATACCATTTGAGAAGAAAAATGAGAAGAAAAAGAATTCTTGTGCCCCCAAAATCCATTTTGGTTAGAATAATTCACCGAAGAAATCAAAGATTTCTGTTGATACATTCGAATAATTAAACGTTTCACAAGTAATAAACTAGATTTATTGTCATAACCTAGAAATTCCACAGGTTCGTAAAAAATCAAACTATTTAAGCTATGATAATGAGCAAGTGAGTAAATATACTCCTGAAGGAGTAGCGGATATAGGAAGTTTTGTTGCCGAAATCTATCTTTTTTCAATCTAAATATCCTTGTAATTTGTAATTCTGCTATTGAAATACATTTCTAATGTAACCAAAAAAGAGAGGCACTTCTTGTGTTATGAAATGATACATAGTGCAATATGGTCAGAACGGCGTATGCGATTCTAATAAGATATTATATACTAATAATATATAATATATATAATATATATATATATATACTATATGTGTATAGATAGATATATACTTTTATACTGTACTTTGATGTAAAAAACATAATGAGAATTTAAGAAGTAAAAGATTATATAAAAGTCAGAACAAATAAAGAATATATACCCCGGAGACAGAGAGCCCAATCTACAGATCTTTTTCCTTTCCCTTTCTATCCAATTTGGGTTTCTTTTCCTTGGTAATATAACTAGAATAACAATAAGAAAAAGGGGTAAAAATCTTTTATTTTCGCAACCCAATCACTCTTTTGACTTTGGAAAAGATTCTTTTTTTATCACTATACTATTTCTTATACACATCCGTCTCCAATCCACAATAAAGAATAATTAGGATTCATAAAAAAAAAGAATCAATGGTCCACTCACAATTTACAAGAGAACCTTTTCCCACATCAGGCACTAATCTATTTTTAACGTATTATTAGTAATTCGATCGGGTAATCATTCAAATTAAGAAAGGAAGCTCGTTTCTTTTTTGTCTTACTCGAATTGGAGCCATAAGGCTCTATCCATTTATTCACTAGACCCGAAATACTTTACTGAACTTAAAAATTGTTATAAAAAGATAAATTATCGTTCTATTTCTATTATGAGTACTAGAAATCTTCTTTTTCTATGATTATATTATTCTTTTTTCGATTCTGTTTACGACATGCTTTTTTTTCCATTCATTACCTTTCAGGATCAGTCGCGGTCTTATAAACTTTACCAATAGTCTAGACGAGTTCCTTCATCCAAATGTGTAAAAGATCATAGTCGCAATTAAAAGCCGAGTACTCTACCGTTGAGTTAGCAACCCGGATCAATATGAGGTGTAGATATGATCGAAATAAAAAAAATCCAGCAAACTCATCCATTTTCCTAATTTTACTAAAGTGAAGGAAAGATCCAATAGGGGAATGGGGATAAAAAGATCTATTTATATACGATCAAATTATATTTGTTTGAGACGCCATTGTCAATATGAATGGACTCTTTAGAAAACAAATTTCAAGAAATTCTATAGAAATTTGTGTTGTATTAGCACAACATAAAGAATAAATAATAACTTTGAGCGGAAAAAAGAAGGAATTAAGGAAAAGGTAAAGATAGAAAAAATAGCGGATTTCTTTAATCAAAATAAAGAAAGGTAAAATACAAATACAAGAAGAACCCCCCTTGTTGGGGGGTTCGACAAAAAGAAGCAAGAAAAAAAATACGAATAAGAAAAAGAAGAATAAAATAAGTATGAATAGAACAAAAAAAGAAGAAACTTTGAATAAAGAATTACACAAAGTTAGTTAACCTATCCTTTTTTTATTCACGATTCTTGTTTTTACTTTCTTTTTTATCAAAAGAAACTCGAAATTCTTTAAAGAATTCTGCCTTCCTTAAAATATCATAAACAGTTCCTGTGGGTTGAGCACCTTTTTCAAGGAAATCTAAAATAGCAGGAACATTTAAATAAGTTTGATTCTTTATCGGATCATAAAAACCCACTTTTCGAAGATCTCTTCCTTCTCTTCGGGATCGAACATCAATTGCAACGATTCGATAGATGGCTCATTGGGATAGATGTAAATAAAAAATACCCCCCTAGAAACGTATATGAGGTTTTCTCCTCATACGGCTCAAGAAAAAATGATTCTAATTTCTAGAATTTCTATTCCTATCTATATAGATAGGAATAGAAATGGATCCATAAAGAATTAGACTGTAATTTGAGCCTTTTTTCCTTCTTTACAGAAAAAGAAAATTCATTCGTACTCCTAACTCAAGTTGGGTAGTTTTGAAAGAGTTTGAAAGGAAATCCTTAGAATTTCTTGAGCTGTCTCTAACCTCTTTTTTTGTCTCCTTTCGGATCTATTTTTTTTAATCATTCTGATCCAATTGTTGAGACTAGTGAAAATAGTGTTTCCTTGTTCCGGAATTTGTTGTCTTTGCTTTGCGCTTTGTGAAATCATTAGGTTTAGACATTACTTCGGTGATCCTTACTCCTTTTCAAAAAGGCAGCAACATACCTTTTGTTTTTTCTATGGAAAAGGGAAAAAGAATACGAACGATTGATTCCTTTGTGATACACTCTTTATCGAAAGAGTTTGATAATCTCAACAAATTTGATTTTTTTTCATTTCAAAAAATTGTTCAAATTTGGACCTCTCCGTTTATCTATATTTCTATATTGATGATCTATTTACAAAGTTGGTCTAACTTATTGATTGTCACTAACCCTAGATTATTCCCCCGATAAATGAATCAATCATTTTTTCTCGAGCTCCATCATATGCTATACCTTTCTATACCATTAGTATCTTTATTTAGCAACCCAAGACAAATTCAATTAGGTTCCTAGCAGAACAAACTATGTCGAGACAAGAGCATCTTCATTCGTATAGAAAATGGTGGATGTCAGAATCCACATCCAATCATGTCCTTCAAGTCGCACGTTGCTTTCTACCACATCGTTTCAAACGAAGTTTTACCATAACATCCCTATAATTTTGATTATATTTTAAATTGGAACCGTATGCAATTGATTCAATATGGAATAATGAATAGTCATTGGTTGAACCGATACATAATAATCTACACTTAAAAATAAGTGTTTATCCGGAGATTTCACTTCAAATTACCCCATATTTTCTCATATGAATAATATCACATGAAAAAAACAAATAAGTTTTAAGCAAACTTATTTACATCTTCAACAGATCTTTCGAGATTGTCCATCATAAAAGATCCTTCTTTTTCTTTTCAAAAAAGAAAAGAAATTAGAAACCTCAAAAAAAGCCTTTGACTTTCATTTCATTCAAATGAAAAAGAAATCCCCATGAATGGATAAAAGTTTTTAGCCACTTTAACTAAATATTATACTAACTAATAACTATACTAAACTAAATATTTCATTTCACTATTCATAAATATTCAATTATAGAATAATAAGAGAATCTTCTTAATAAGAATCTACAATATATATTCTTATGTATTCTGTAAGAATTATGTATTTATGTATTCAATTTATGTAGAAATATATTCTAATATGAATATTAATTCTGAAGTATGAATATTTTCTCATTTTTTCATTTATGAAATATGATTTCATGATTATAATATTATTATTTACTTATTATTTACCATCTCCAATTGAATCTGATTTTCATTTCAATAAGAGAGATAGTTTGAGAATAAAGTTTCTTTGTTTTCATTATTATGGAGTAGAAAAAGTCTCGTGTAAGGTAAGATCAAAGAGAAAATCAGAATCCGAGGATTCTGATCTTTTGGCATCCATCTCCATCTCCATCATCATCTCCATCTCCATCATAGAAAACAAAGAATCGTTAACGAAAATAATCACGAATATTTAAGAAGAAAATACTTTAGTAAAAAAGAAAAGATATGATTCTAAGAAGAAATCTTAGAATTGAGTGTATCCAACATGAAACATAAAATTGTTGAATTAAATTTCAATTATAGAAGAATCCTTCGTTTCTGAAGCAAACGATCTGGGACGAAAGGATTCGAACCTCCGAGTAACGGGACCAAAACCCGTTGCCTTACCGCTTGGCCACGCCCCATTTTTATTTGGTCTAAGAAAAACTAAGCTAAATATTGGTTATTCGTCAATAACCAACCAAAAGAAATATAGGACATGTTGTCGCTGGGATTCACCACAATAGATATAGAATCAAAAAGATTAATTGATCATTACTTAGAATTCAATTAAGATATTGTATGAAAATAGAATTACTTGTATTCTTATTTGATTGGATAATGTAAGGAAGGATTCTTGATTGGGGAGAAGTCAAAGAAAAATCAGAATTTCTTTCTTTTATCTGCTTTTTTATTTGAAAAAATCCATCAGAAAAACAACTCAATCCAATCTTATAATTTCTTATCATTTCAATTTCATTTTAATCTTTAAGGACAAGAAAAGAATATTTGTTATGTTTAATATCTTTAGTTTAATCTGTATCTGTCTTAATTCCACCCTTTATTCGAGTAGTTTTTTATTCGCCAAATTGCCCGAGGCTTATGCCTTTTTCAATCCAATCGTAGACGTTATGCCAATTATCCCTTTACTCTTTTTTCTCTTAGCCTTTGTTTGGCAAGCTGCTGTAAGTTTTCGATAAAAATGAAATCTCGATTCAATTCATAATTTCTTCGATAAAAAAAAAGATGAGATTTTGATTCTTAAAATCAATAAGATCATAAATAAGATTCAGATAAGTATGAAAATTAGGAACCCTCGATTCAAAAAGCGAGATTCTGCTATTTTATATTGTATATTATATTGATATTGAATTCAATTGAATATTGAATTAAGGGAAGGGGCGATGATCTTTAATCAGCTAATCAACTTATTTCTTCTTTTGTTCTGACCTTTCCTTTATAAGATTCCATACAATATCTAATTATAGATATGGATATGGCAAGAAATCTTTGGTAATGAAAAAATACGAATCTTATTACATTAGAATATTACATTAGAAATTAGAAAGAAATTCGTAAAAAGAAATTGAAAAAAAAACTTCCTTCTTTTTTCATCTTTAGAGCGTCATATCAAAATAGTGTATAGTGTGTGTCGTAAAATAGGTGATCTATTTCCTTAAAATTAAGAAAAAAAAAGATCTTATCTTGGAGATTTGTAATGCTTACTCTTAAACTATTCGTTTACACAGTAGTAATATTCTTTGTTTCTCTCTTCATCTTCGGATTCTTATCTAATGATCCGGGGCGTAATCCCGGGCGTGAAGAATAAAAAAAGAGATGAGATTCGTTTCTACTTTTTTTTCATAGGTATTTCATAGGTCAATGTAGAAATGAATGGAATAGATGCTAGATAAAGATAAAAGATTAATAAAAGAAAACAATCGAAATTTCTTCCGATTCTAAAATCTCAAGTTATCAGGGGGTCGGAGAGAGAGGGATTCGAACCCTCGGTACGAATAATTCGTACAACGGATTAGCAATCCGACGCTTTAGTCCACTCAGCCATCTCTCCCCATTCCAAATTGGAAATTTCTCATGTGATTTCACACGTGAAGTGAAGATTTAGAACAATTTTTATTTTCTTCGAAACAGATTTCTCCAATAGAAAGAATACCTTACTTCTTTTCTTTTGTACAAAAGGTTCATTTCCCCGGCCTGGTTAAGTATAAGTACTGGCCGGGCCAGTACTTCCTAATTCTTAGAAATTAGATAAGATTCTAATAGATAGATTATCTTAGAAATTCTTTAAGAAATTATCTATATCTAGATTCATATAGAATATTCTATATATTCTATAATTCTATCTTAATATGAATATTATATTGAAATATGAAATTGAAATCTAAAATGTTAGAGATTCTATATCTATTCTTAGTATCTTCTAAGTAATTCTAGTAACTTAGAGTCTAAATTAGAATATTTAGTCTTTCTAGTAAAAGTGTTCTGTTCTACTAATATCTAGTAATAGTATTAGAGTATAATAGTAATGTAATATAGTACTAATAGTACTAATACTTTTCGTCTTTATTTTATTATTCTTAAGTATAAGATTCAGAAATTCATTAATGAAAAACGAATTTCATTCTAAATGAAAGTTGAAGTTCAGTATTATATTCATCTTAATAATTCTAATTAACTTAAGAAATCTTAATAAGAAGTGAAGTATTAATAAAGAAAAGAAATAGATCTTAGAAATCTTATAAGAGAAAGAATCTCAAATAGAAAACACATATTTCTAATATTTTAAATCTTTTACTTGTTCAAAGCAAAGGACAAGCTTGAAAGTTTGAGGCCCTATTTACCCGAATTCAGAAAATCTGGCGGTTCAAGTGAAGGGAGGTTTCAAAAAAAGAATACTTAAAACTTTAGTACACTATTTAAATTCTTTAAATTTGACTAAACTTTTTGCTATTCACCTATTCTTTTTTTTTAATCCCGCGCCGCAGCAGAACAAAATACGTGTTAATGCTGGAATTTTCATGATTCTGATGCTATCTTGACTACGTCTGATTACTTTGTTGGACAAAAAGTCCATTCATATCCAATAATGAATATGTAGCGGGTATAGTTTAGTGGTAAAAGTGTGATTCGTTCTATTAACAACTTAAATAGTTAAGGGGTCTTTCCGTTTTTTTTTTCATATTCCGATCAAAAACTTTATTTCTTAAAAAGATTTAATCCTTTTTTCCTCAATAGGACATTTGAGGAAAGAATATACATTCTCACGATTTCTATCCAAAAGACAATCAGAATCTTAATAAAAAATTTGGATTATGGAGTCGAGAAGCATAATTTTTTTGATTGGTTCAATTTTTCCAATTGAATGAGTATGAATAAAGGATCTATGGATGATAGTACAAAACTTTCAATCGTAACTAAATCTTCAATTTTTGCGCTGAAAAAGGGGGATATTGAAGCCAAATAGCTAGAAAATGAGGGTTTTGGTTTACTAGAACCCTCGGCTTATTGTTTCAGCTCGGTAGAAACAAAATTATTTTCCTTAGGATCCCACGAGTAGAAAAGAAATAGGGAACGAAGTAACTAGACTAGAGACTAGAAAGATTTGATAGAATCCCCCTCTTCTAGAGGGATCATCTAAAAA